CCGCTTCAATGGGATCTTTTATTCTCGCAGGAGGAGCAATTACTAAACGTCTAGCATTCCCTCACGCTTGGCGCCAATGAGTCTTTTATTTGAGAAAAAAAAAAAGAAGACTATGCCTTCGCCATATGAATATTAAGCAATAATAGCATGGCACTTCGAATTCGATATGCGAAAATTTTGCAAAACCATTCGATTATGTATCGAAAGAGTGGTATGAGAAAATGGGTATTTCCGATTTTATCTGATCTATCAGGAGCCTATTTCAGCGTCACAAACTTTTTTGTTTTTACACCGGAAAGCTTTTAACAATCTTTATGTTATGAAATAATAATGTTATGAAATAATATGAAAAAAAAAAAAAGATTTTTTTACTTATACTTATATAACTATATAATATAACTATATAACAATAACATTATAACAATAACATTTGCATTTGATTTAAAAAAAAAAAAGAAACTTTGGGATTGCTGAATAACAGACCAAATAATAAAGCAACGGAACCATCATAGTATTTTTTAACTACTCCAAAACAAAAAAAGGAAGGGTGGTTATTGGATCATTTACCGATCTAGGTCTGATAGACCCTCTCTATTTTTCTCTTTCTTCGCTGGAAGGTAAAAACCAATTCCATAGTAGAGCCGTATGCAATACGCAAAAGATGCCTGTACGGTTGTTCAATCTTTGTTTTTTATTATTCTTTATCTCTCGCCTTATCGTACGAGATAGAGGAACCTTTTATTATGTTATATCGTCAGGGTAATGATCCATCAACCCGCAAGTGCTTTTTATGAGGCACAAACGGGAGAATTTATCCTGGAAGCGGAAGAACTACTGAAACTGCGCGAAACTATCACAAGGGTTTATGTACAAAGAACGGGCAAACCTTTATGGGTTGTATCCGAAGACATGGAAAGGGATGTTTTTATGTCAGCAGCAGAAGCCCAAGCTCATGGAATTGTTGATCTTGTAGCGGTTGAATAAAAAATTAACAGGGATTCCGCGCAAATACACAATTTGAGATTTTTTCTTCTTACCGCTTACCGGATTTAATAGAATATCTCTATTAATTAATCTATTAATAATTTAATAATTAATCTATATAATTAATTAATCTAGAATCTATTAATCTAGAATCAGAATATAAGTAATAATCAGAATATAAGTAATATAGAATTAATATAGAATAAAGTAATAATAAAGTAATAAAGTAATATAGAATTAATATAGAATAAAGTAATAATAAAGTAATAAAGTAATATAGAATTAATATAGAATTAATAATTAATATAGAATAAAGTAATTATAGAATAAAGTAATCTAGAATATAAGTAATTCATAATCATCGGGTTAGGATTGATCTAAACCAGCTCATTATATATATGATTCAACATGCCAACTATTAAACAACTTATTAGAAACACAAGACAGCCAATCCGAAATGTCACGAAATCCCCCGCCCTTCGGGGATGCCCTCAGCGCCGAGGAACATGTACTAGGGTGTATGTGCGACTCGTTCCGATCATGGACTAAGACAAAACAGAGAAAACAAACCATTATTCCGGTATCAGTGATCGGTTAGGATAGAATGGAAAAACTCCATTACATTCACTATCTTAAAAAAAAGAATCTATTAATAATATATATCCTTTTATTGTGTATCAAATTTATGGTTTCCGTTGGTGCAAATCCAATCACCTCAATTTGCAATTTCAGATGAGAAAGACTTCCCCATTGGTAGCAAATGCTTATCCATTAAGCAGGGTAAATTCTATTTCAAAATTAAAAAGCCGAAAGATTATGCCCTTATTCTTGCAAGAACGGACTAAGAGGGTCAGCTCCCCAGCTAATCTTCATACTTAAATACCGTTACTGTATAGTTAGATTTTGTTGTGAAAGACTTTTTACTAGCTATTTCATGGGTAGAGCCGAAGAGTGTGAACTGTACAAGTTAACAATAGCATTGATTAAATGAGAGAAGGGGCTCCGGTGTATAGAGAGGACCTCGCCGTTTAAGAAGTAACCATAGAAACGATGGAATCCACTATTTCTTTATCCATTTCTATTTAATTGAATATGTTTTTTTGATACCAAGTATCAATACAATTTCTTATTTCGAGGTTAAATGCTTAGAAATAAAAAGAAAAAATCGTGGTTGGGAAGGTTATAGTAGCAAAAGCCATTGGAATCTTTTATTTTATACATTGGAAAAATCCGTTTTTATTATTAATACACTAGTAAAGGGAAAAGAATAACTGAAAGAAAAGAAATCAAATAGTTATTTAGTTATTCATCAAAGTTTGATTTATTCAATGACCAGAATTAAACGAGGATATATAGCTCGGAAACGTAGGACAAAAATTCGTTTATTTACATCAAGTTTTCGAGGGGCTCATTCAAGACTTACTCGAACTATTACTCAACAGAAAATAAAAGCTTTGGTTTCGGCTCATCGGGATAGAGATAGGAAAAAAAGAGATTTTCGTCGTTTGTGGATCAGTCGAATAAATGCAGTAATTCGCGAGAATCAAAAAAGGGTATACTATAGTTATAGTAGATTTATGTATAATCTGTACAAGAGGCAGTTGCTTCTTAATCGTAAAATACTTTCACAAATAGCTATATTAAATAAGAATTGTCTTTATATGATTTCCAATGAGATCATAAAATAAAAATTCCCCGGAGACTGAACTCCGGGAAGGTAGAGTAGAGATTTGTATGATAAAATAGAATCATATGATAAAATAAAGTCGTCAAAATGAGCAACCACGTTCAATAAAAAAAAGATTTATTCTTCTTCACCGATTCTCTTTTTTCTTACATACAACACGATAATCAAAATTGGATTGTCATAGTTTTTGAACAAAACATCAATCCACATTTTATTTGAGTTTCGATTGAAATTAGAATTCAATTGAAGAGTAATCCTATTTTTTTTTTTTTTTTTTAAGACCAGTAGTTCTAGCGGCCGACTCGCTTTTTTCAAATTGTTTTTCATTATTAAGAAAAGGTAACGAAGATAAAATACGAGCTTGTTTTATAGCAATCGTAATTAATCGTTGTTGTTTTAAGGTCAATCTATTCACCCGTCTAGATAATATTTTTCCCTGTTCACTAATAAATCGACTAATTAAACTCATGTTTTTATAATCAATTCGATCCCCCGATTGGATCGGGGGCAAACGTCTACGAAAAGATCGCTTGGATTTAAGAAAGAGTCGCTTAGATTTATCCATAGTTTGTTTATTCCTTATCCCGAAAATCCTATTTTTTACAAAATAGGATTTGCTTTGTTTCTATTTTTTTTATTCTTATATTTTTTATTTTTGAGTTTTCAATTTCTATTTAGAATTTAATAATTTTAATAGAATTTTCATATTAATATTTAGATTCTAATTTAATAATGTAATTTAATTATATATAAATATATAAATATAAATAGATATAATCTAGATATATATAATCTAGAAATACTAGAAATATATGTATAAATATATGTTATATTAAATATATGTTATATATACAATCTCTTCTATAATTTAGAACAATATGAAAAAAATATATCATTTTTCATGTTCCTTCGAGGGATGACACACAAATGATCCATTTTCTCTATTTCTTTATCTCCCCGTGAATCGTATGTTTGCAACAACAGGGACAGAATTTTCTCAATTCCAATCGACTAGGCGTATTGTGTCGATTCTTTTGAGTAATATATCTGGAAATACCCGTTGATTTCTTATTAACACTGTTTCGAACACAACTGGTACATTCCAAAATAACCCCTATTCGGATATCTTTACCTTTTGCCATGAACCTCCTTTGTGTTTTTAATTCACTTAACTCTTCTATTTTACGATTCGAAGTGAAAAGGAACAAAAAATAAAAATAATAGAAGTTGCTAACTCGAAATCCAAGTATTCCAATTATGAAGGATCTCGTTCCAATCAATAATCAATATAGTCAATATAGTATAAGTATAGTAATTATAAGTATAGTAATAATAGTAATAATTAAGTAATACAATGATTTCTAACTCTATTTAGAATCACAGTACAGTATTTCTGTTTTCATTTAAGTATCCTGTATGATATTCTTGCCCCGCCTTAGCCCATTCCATTTCTACTTTCTGGTCTCACCCTATTATTTATATTTAATATTTAATAGATTATAGAATATTTAATAGATTAATAGAAATGGAATTGATTATTAATTGAATTTTGAATTTCTTATTAATTAAATTCAATTGAAGCCTGGACCGAATTCCGAGTTTCACTGAGGCCGAATACAACTTTATTCTTTCTCTTTTCTAACTTCAAAAAAAAAAAAGAAGGGGGGATTAATCACAGATATTTGATTGTATCTCTAATCTTCTTCACCCCTTCCCGTGTCAATAACTAGAATGAAAAAAAAGGGGAATATCAATGCATCCGGGAATAAACGATTGATCTCTATCAATAGACCTGCTAAAGCACCGAACCATAGAGTACTTACCACTGGTGCCACGGAGAGATAAGTTTTTAGATCTCGCATTTAAAATCCTCCTTCTTTATTCTTAATTCTTATTCTTTATTGTAATTTGTAATACATAATTACATATATGAATATGATCAGATGGTTATTTAATTAATAACGACTTGTATTTGTACGCAAAATTCTTAATTCAAATTGAAATGGATAACGATTCATTAGATATTCTTTTTTTTTAACAAAAAAAAAAAAGAGGTCCATTTCTTCTCTGACCGAGCATTCTCTAAAAATATTCATTTTTTTGTTAGGCGGATTTCAGATGGATATAAGTCTTTTATTATTATTAAAATAGATATGATGATGATGTTATACGATATGAAACTAAAAAGAAAAAATGGCAGGATAATTTATATATATCAACCGAGAAAATCAAGATATGGAAAACAAGACAAAGATTCTTTACAATGACACTGTAAACCGATTGAAAGGGATGTAGCGCAGCTTGGTAGCGCGTTTGTTTTGGGTACAAA